TGAGCTCGAAGTTTCCTTCGTAACTCCCGGAACTTCTTCGCAGTGGCCCCGTTCCATGCCTCATTTCCTAGGGAACCTCAAAGCAGCTCTATTTCATTATATTCCATCCATATCCCAATTCCATTCATTTAATATCCCTTTGGTCTCATTGACATAAGAGATGGTCGTCTCTAGTCTATTTCTATATCTATAGAATGTATGGAAAGTTCAAAAATGAAATAATACATAAATGGAAAAATTTCTCTTTTTTTCTTTTAGGAGGATAGAAAAATAGAAAAGATTCTTTCTTCTATTCAAAAATGGAAAAAGTACAAAAAGTAAGAAATTAATAAACAAACTAATACACAAGATAAATACAATAAAAGATACGAAGAGACGCGCCCCCCCCCTAAATATTTGATACCTTCTCCTAGAAAAAAACTCAAAATACCCAGCCCGTTCGTAATTCCATCAATAATTCGCGCATCGAAAAAATGAGTGAATTCAGCGAATTCTCTTATACCCTTAATTAAGGATATTGTGTAAAAAGCGTCTATGTAACCACGATTATACGACCAATCATATATCCGATTTCTTATTTTGTCCCTCCAAATTTTCTGAGGACCCCCTTTAACAAAAAGATTAATGAAGTTCAATTTTGTTAAAGATAAATAAAAAGGCTTATATAAAAAAGAAGCTATAACTATTCCCAAATAAGATATACTGACCGACAAAGTTGCATTTGTTATAAATTCATACCAATCCAGATAATTATTGGACTTTTGATGTAAAAGGTTTCTAGATGGGGTTAAGAATTTGGACAATATATCCAAGCCCCCCCCTTCTTGATTGAAAGGAATTCCGATAGCTCCAACAAAGAAAGTAAATAGGACCAATACAACAATAGGGAATAGCATAGTATTTTCCGATTCGTGGGGATAAGGGAGAGTATTCTTAGTGCCAAAATGAGTAAAAAGGCGGAGCATGTTCCTTACACTACTATCAAGTCGATATGTTTTCTTACAAAAAAACGGAACCCTTTGCTTATTATTCATTGTTAATGAAGTTTTTAAAAAAAGGGCGTTTTGAATTGTTTTTAGTCCTTCATTTCCCCATAAAGATATTGAATACAAAGAACTACTTCGTTTTCCACTATAATTTAGAAAATGAACATTTAAGTGTCCTTCAAAAGTAAGTAAATAGATCCGAAACATATAAAATGCGGTAAATCCTGCTGTGGAACAAGCTATTATTGCGAAAATCGGGGAATACAACCAACTCTCATTAAGAATTTCATCTTTGGACCAAAAGCAAGCAAGAGGTGGAATCCCACAAAGAGAAAGTGTACCTAATAAAAAGGCCGTTTTTGTGATTGGCATATGTTTTGTTAAACCACCCATAAGAACCATATTCTGACTTTTTTCTGGAGAATAGCCAACAAGAGCCTCCATTGAATGAATTATTGATCCAGACCCTAAAAACAACAATGCTTTCGAATAAGCATGAGTAATCAAATGAAATAAAGCAGCTCGATAAGAACCCATGCCTAGAGCTAACATCATATAACCCAGTTGAGACATTGTAGAATAGGCCAAAACCCTCTTAATATCCTTTTGAGCAAGAGCTAAAGTAGCTCCTAAAAAGACTGTTATGATACCTATCAAAGATATTAGATTCAATATGTAAGGTATGGCTATGAAAAGAGGAAGAAGCCGAGCTACAAGAAAAATTCCTGCGGCTACCATAGTAGCAGCATGGATAAGAGCTGAAATAGGAGTAGGTCCTTCCATGGCATCGGGTAACCATACATGAAGGGGAAATTGCGCAGATTTAGCAAGCGCGCCCCCAAATAAGAAGTAGGCGCACAAAGTCAAAAATAAAAAAGGAATTTCATTATTATGAACCAAGTTATTCAATATTTGAAACAAATCTCGAAATTCGAAACTACCCGTTATCCAATAAAGACCCAAAATTCCTAATAATAAACTGAAATCCGCTACACGATTAGTTACAAATGCTTTTTGGCAGGCCTTTGCGGCAACGGGTCGTGTAAACCAAAAGCCTATTAATAGATAAGAACACATTCCAACGAATTCCCAAAAAATATAAATTTGTATTAAATTAGAACTAGTAACTAAGCCCAACATTGAAGCATTAAAAAAAGCCATATAATAAAAAAATCTTAAATATCCTTGATCATGAAACATATAATTTTCGCTATAAATAAGAACTGTAAGTCCAACCGTAGTAATTAAGATTGACATGGTAGAAGTAAGTGGATCTATCAAATGACCAAACTCTAAAGAAAAATCATTATTGATGGTCCAAGACCATACATATTGATAGATATAACTTCTATTTAGTTGCTGAATAGATAAATAGGCCGAAAGAAGCATAACTATCCCTAACAAAAAGATAGTAGGAAAGGCCCATATACGGCGAAGATGTTTTGTTGTCGTTGGAAAAAGGAGAAGTCCCACCCCTATTAGCATAGGAACGGGAAGTGGAATGAAGGGCATAATCCATGAATATTTATTTGTATATTCCATAAAAAATCAATAAAAAAATTCTTAATTCATTTTTTCTAATTCACCCGCTCTTTTATCTCTTTTGAATGAAAAGGATCAACAAAAAAGAAAGATATTCCAAACTAAAATACTAAAACGAATTTTTCTATTCTTAAGTTCAGTATTCTTATTTTTAATACTTCTAGAATGCTCTTTAAATATTGAAATGAAGAAGGTTCGCATTTTTCAAAAGAAATTACTAAAATTTCTTTTTTAAAATAAAAATCCCGTATTCTTTGACGTTAAAAAAGGGGCTATTAGTCCCATTCAACTTTTTAAAATTTCAATTAGTTAGTAGTTTTACCCTTCCCTAGCTTGACTAATTAATTGAATAGTTAATAGAAAAAAAAGATTGAAATGAATTTCAAATAAAGTAGGCAAGGCTGGGGTTCTTCAACTTTCCATTTTATGTAAAAAATAGCATAAAGAAACGATAAACTAGTACGACAAATAGAGACAACGATCCCATAAAGTAAAGAAAGACCCATAAAGTAAAGAAAGAGGCTTTTTTTTCTGCTCTATTGGACACTCTACACTCTGTGGAATAGAAATTGAAAAAAAAACGCACATATTCTTTGTTCTAATAACAAATCTTTTATGTGTTTTTCGTATATTCTTTCTATTCTATATTTTATATAAAAAGGGAATTCAATCAAAGTTAGTGTAATCTAAAGAGAAAGTAGATAAATAGAGAAAATGAAATAAAGAAGAATTTGTTTTCAACAATAGATGTCTTACACATCCAACTATAGCAATGAAAAACTTTTTTTAAAAAATGGCCGTTCCAAAAAAAAGGCTTTCTAGCTCGAAAAAGCGAATTCGTAAAAATATCTGGAAAGGGAAAGGATCCGAGGCGGCGCTCAAAGCTTTTTCATTAGCGAAATCTCTTTCTACCGGGAATTCTAAAAGTTTTCATTTCTCTGACAAAAAAGAAAAAAAATCTGATAAATAATCAGAAAAAATCTTAATCGAAAACGACCTCATTCAAAAAATCATAAAAGGAAAAGAATAGACACAGGGTACATGGTTAGATAACAGAAATGCAAAATAGAAAAAAAAAAGGAATCTGTGCCCGTTCAACTGGACTATGCGCTACGCTATATCACAAAAGAACACTATCGGGCTGGTGTCCTGTCCTAGCAGCGCGAATCACGAATAAAAAAAACAACCCCCCTCGTACGTATGACTTTTACTTGGGTAAGGGGCCTTATCGACAGGTACGAAGTTGCAACCTCGGGGAGTCTTAAAAGGGCCCCGGCTACTTTGCAAGATACCGTCGACACGGGGCGCTTGGTTCTGAAAGCTTTTCGTATATTTTAAAGAATTAAGGGGCAGTTCAGTACGTATCAAATTCTAGCTATTTCTATAATTCATAAAAAAAAAATGAGCCTACACCCCGCCCAATGGACTAGGCCGTTCTCTGGACAAAAGTTTGAACAAAGTGACGCAAATTATACAAAAGGTACGCAAGGGGTCCAAGAGGGTAGAATCCTTGAGATTGAAGGGGCAAAGAAGGACATTTAACAAGTGGTGGGGGTTGCGTGTGTCTTATTGTATATTTTTTTCTATTCTTGCTATGTCTTTCTGGAAAAAGCTTTATATACCCTTTTTTCCCCTTCACAGCCACAATAGAGGGAGAACCTAGAAAACATAGAAAATGGAGAAAGATCAAATCTAGTTCGAAAAAAAGAAAGAGAACAAGATGAACTGCGAAAGAAAGAAGAAGAAACGAAAGAACTAAATAGAATCAAAAGGAAACTAATGAAATTAAGGCTCTTTCTTTGGCCGAATTATCGACTAGAAGACTTAGCTTGTATGAATCGCTATAGGTTTGATCCTACTAATGGCAGCCATTTCCGTATGTTAAGGATCCATATGTATCCACGATTGAAAACCCGCTAATAGTCAAATAGTCAATCAATTCTTACTAGATAGCCCTACCATCTTCTATATACCCCTACCATATCTAATATATGAGAGCAAGGAGATGGATACATGGGTTGTTTTCCATTCCAGCCTGATACATGATACAAATTCAATGACGTACCAATTGAATCTATAAATTCAATCTATAAATGACTCAACAAAAGGCTTTTTTTTTGTTGAGTCATTCTTTTCTTTTTAAATATCCATTTTTCTCTTTTGTGAGTGGAGAAAGAAATAGACTATTCTTTTGTATCCCTAGCCCAATCAAATTGCAAGTTGAATTTCTTGTTGATTCAGTATTTTATTTGAAAAAAAAAAGACGAGAAGTTCATAACGAAATGAAGATTATTGTGTATACAAAAGTCAAAAATAACTAAGATTTTTATTACCGATCGGTAAAATTCATATTAAAAAAAAAGAAAAGATAAGGGGAGGAGGCCCAGTTTTATGGTAAAAACTCCATTAATTTCAGTGACCTCGCAAGAAGAAAAGGAAAATAATAGGGGGTCCGTTGAATTTCAAGTATTTCGTTTTACCACTAAAATACAACGAATTTCTTCCCATTTGAAATTTCACAGAAAGGACTATTTATCTCAGAGAGGTCTACGTAGACTTTTGGTAAAACGCGAGCGTCTGCTGTCTTATTTGTCAAAGAAAGATGGAGAACGTTATGAGACATTAATAGATAGGTTGGGTATTCGAAAGTCAGAAACTCATGAAATTTGAAACGTTATTTTCAATTATTTGATTTTTGCATTTGGATGAATTTCTTTTCGTTTTCGGCAATTCATGAAAGAAAAAAGAGAGGAAAAACTTATGACTATACCAGCTACAAGAAAAGACCTCATGATAGTCAATATGGGCCCTCACCACCCATCAATGCACGGCGTTCTCCGGCTCATCCTTACTCTAGATGGTGAAGATGTTATTGACTGTGAACCCATATTGGGTTATTTACACAGAGGGATGGAAAAAATTGCGGAAAATCGAACTATTATACAATATCTCCCTTATGTAACACGTTGGGATTATTTGGCTACTATGTTCACAGAAGGAATAACTGTGAATGCTCCAGAGAAATTAGGAAATATTCAAGTACCTAAAAGGGCCAGCTATATCAGAACTATTATGTTGGAATTAAGTCGTATAGCTTCTCATCTATTATGGCTTGGTCCCTTTATGGCAGATATTGGGGCACAAACCCCCTTTTTTTATATTTTCAGAGAAAGAGAATTAGTATATGATCTATTTGAAGCAGCCACCGGTATGAGAATGATGCATAATTATTTTCGTATCGGAGGAGTTGCGGCTGATCTACCTCATGGTTGGATAGATAAATGCTTGGATTTCTGTGATTATTTTTTAACAGGACTTTCTGAATATGAAAAACTTATTACGAGGAATCCTATTTTTTTAGAGCGAGTAGAGGGAATAGGCATTATTGGTAAAGAAGAAGCAATAAATTGGGGTTTATCAGGACCGATGCTCCGAGCTTCCGGAATACAATGGGATCTTCGTAAAATCGACAATTATGAATGTTACAACGAATTAGATTGGGAAGTTCAGTGGCAAAAAGAAGGAGATTCATTAGCTCGGTTTTTAGTCCGAATCGGTGAAATGAGGGAATCCATAAAAATTATTCAACAGGCTCTGGAAGCAATTCCGGGGGGGCCTTATGAGAATTTAGAAATTCGATGTTTTGATAGAGAAAGGTATCCAGAATGGGGTGGTTTTGAATATAGATTCGTCAGTAAAAAACCTTCTCCTACTTTTGAATTGCCGAAACAAGAACTTTATGTGAGAGTTGAAGCCCCAAAAGGAGAATTGGGAATTTTTCTGATAGGAGATCAGAGCAGTTTTCCTTGGAGATGGAAAATACGTCCACCGGGTTTTATGAATTTGCAAATTCTTCCTCAGTTAGTTAAAAGAATGAAATTGGCTGATATTATGACGATACTAGGTAGCATAGATATCATTATGGGAGAGGTTGATCGTTGAGATGATAATTGATACAAGAGAAGTACAAGAGATCAATTCTTTTTCCAGGTTCGAATCCTTACAAGAAGTCTATGGGACTGTCTGGATCCTTGTCCCTATTTTGATCCTTGTATTGGGAATCACAATAGGTGTATTAGTAATTGTGTGGTTAGAAAGAGAAATATCCGCAGGGATACAACAACGTATTGGTCCTGAATACGCCGGTCCTTTGGGAATTCTTCAAGCTCTAGCAGATGGAACAAAACTCCTTTTCAAAGAGAATCTTCTTCCATCTAGAGGGGATATTGGTTTGTTCAGTCTTGGCCCATCCATGGCAGTCATATCAATTCTCCTAAGTTATTCAGTAATTCCTTTTAGCTATCGTCTTGTTTTAGCTGATCTAAATGTCGGTGTTTTTTTATGGATTGCCATTGCAAGTATTGCTCCCATTGGACTTCTTATGTCAGGATATGGATCAAATAATAAATATTCCTTTTTAGGTGGTCTACGAGCTACTGCTCAATCAATTAGTTATGAAATACCATTAACTCTCTGCGTGTTGTCAATATCTCTACGTGCGATTCGATAAAAAGAAAACCCTCCCTATGAATCATTTGATTCAGGTTGATGGACTAAACCAGATAGTTATATGAGTGAAAAAAACAAACAGCTTCTAAAATAGAAATTTTTAACTGACAGTAAAAAATGGATTCTCATTTCTTTAGGTACGAGAGCACCAGTTAGGTGGAAGTCAATATTAAGGTGCCCCAAGATTGGTTGATTAGGCGTCCCGGCTTGAAGCGGGCTCAAACTCAAAACACAAACCATTGTCAAATTAGTGGGTGGTTAGGAACACCAAAATACAGAAAGGGTTTGTAATGGAGATTCAAAAAGTTGTTAAAAAAAAGTTTCTTTTTACATAACAGAAAGGGAAAAGCAATTTGGGGCTTTAAGTTGGTAGAAATGATCAAGCAGTACTCCTCAAAATTCCGATCCAGAGTAAGCTCCTACCCACCAATTTAAAAAAGAATTATCAGGAACGAAAAAACCCCTTATTGCCTTTAATTGGAAACCTATCTTTTTTGTTTCTTAGAAAGAAGAACGGAAAAAAGAAATAATTGAATTCGAATCGAAAGAAAAATATATATATATACTTATATTTTTTAGTATATCCGTTTGGATGGGGCTAGAACTCGTGCCACTATTCCCGAGCGAGACTCAAATAATCTAATAATATTCAATTAGCAATAAAAAAAAAAATGGGTTGAAATCGTTAGAGATATCTTGAAAAGGAGTATTTTATTGAAGTGTTGAGCAATTACTCAAGAAGGAAAAAGCCAAATTTTGAAAGTAAGGGATGAGATAAATTCAGAAGCAACCCCTCCTTTTTTAGTAGACAGAATTCCATTCGTCTAATTCCGGACCTTCCAATAGATTTTAAAAACCTTATCTATTATCTATGCCACAAACATATAGAGATTCAAGTAATACTACCAGGTCCTTAAATATTTTTGAGACGCTAGAGGAGCCGTATGAGATAAAAATTTCATGTACGGTTCTGTAATAGCGGTGGGAACAGTGATGATCTTGCCGACTATGATTTTCTAATAGTTCAAGTACAGTTGATATAGTTGAAGCGCAGTCAAAATACGGTTTTTGGGGGTGGAATTTTTGGCGGCAACCTATAGGGTTTATCGTTTTGCTAATCTCTTCCCTAGCGGAATGCGAAAGATTGCCCTTCGATTTACCAGAAGCAGAGGAAGAATTAGTAGCAGGTTATCAAACCGAATATTCGGGTATAAAATTTGGTTTATTTTACGTTACTTCCTATTTCAATTTATTAGTCTCTTCCTTATTTGTAACCATTCTTTACTTAGGTGGTTGGAATCTATCTATTCCGTGCATAGACTTTCCTCAATTAGTTGAAATAAATGAAGTGGGTGCTGTTTTTCGAACAACAATTGCGCTTTTTATTACATTAGCTAAAACTTTTTTTTTCTTGTTCATTTCTATCACAACAAGGTGGACTTTACCTAGGCTAAGAATGGACCAACTCTTAAATCTTGGGTGGAAATTTCTTTTACCGATTTCTCTTGGTAATCTATTATTAACAACCTCTTCTCAACTCCTTTCGCTGGAATAGTGTAATAGAAATGAAATAAAAAAAGAACAGGAGACTCTATATTCGTGGCTTGTCTTAAACAAGAGAAAGAAAGATAAAATTATTCATAGATATTCGAAATATGCTCCCTATGGTAACTGGATTCATGAATTATGGTCAACAAACAGTACGAGCCGCAAGGTACATCGGTCAAAGTTTGATGATTACGTTATCCCACGCAAATCGTTTCCCTGTAACTATTCAGTATCCTTATGAAAAATTAATTACATCGGAACGTTTTCGGGGTCGAATCCATTTTGAATTTGATAAATGCATTGCTTGTGAAGTATGTGTTCGTGTGTGCCCCATAGATCTGCCTGTTGTTGATTGGAAATTTCAAACCAATATTCGAAAGAAACGCCTGTTTAATTACAGCATTGATTTTGGAATCTGTATATTTTGTGGTAATTGCGTTGAGTATTGTCCAACAAATTGTTTAGCGATGACCGAGGAATATGAGCTTTCAACCTATGATCGTCACGAATTGAATTATAATCAAATTGCTCTGGGTCGTTTACCAATTCCAGTAATTGAGGATTATACAATTCGAACAATTTTGAATTCGCCTAAGAAAAAAAAAGGGAAAACCCTTGATTAAAGAAAAAGTTCCAATTATTAAACTAAAGTTTCTATTTTGGTCTAGGGGAATTTAATCTTTCTTTTTTCTTGTTGAATATGGACAAATGCAAACTATTGATTGGTTAGATAGTTTCGAACTTTTCTCTTCTTTCAGAGGAGTACGGGGGCTAGTTCCAAAATTCTACTTACTCCAATTCGTACTCGTACTGATTAGAATTTCATTCAACTTGAAACGGGGACGTATCGAAAAACAATCCTGATGGGATCAAAAAGCTCATGAAAAAGATTCCCATTTATTTATCTGTTACATATAATGGATTTGCCCGGACCAATACATGATTTTCTTTTAGTCGTTCTGGGATCAGGTCTGCTATTAGGGGGTCTCGGAGTGGTATTACTTACCAACCTAATTTATTCCGCCTTTTCGTTGGGATTGGTTTTTATTTGTATATCTTTATTTTATATTCTAGCAAACTGTCATTTTGTAGCTGCTGCACAACTCCTTATTTACGTCGGAGCTATAAACATTTTAATTCTATTTGCTGTGATGTTCATAAATGGTTCAGAATATTCCAAAGATTTTCACTTTGGGACTGTTGGGGATGGGGCTACTTCACTAGTTTGTACAACTCTTTTTCTTTCACTAATTTCGAATATTCTAAATACATCGTGGTATGGGGTTATTTGGACTACAAAAGCGGCCCAGATCATAGAGAAAGACTTGATAAGTAATAGTCAACAAATTGGAATTCATTTATCAACAGACTTTTTTCTTCCATTTGAACTCATTTCTATCATTCTTTTAGTTGCTTTAATAGGTGCAATTTCCGTGGCTCGCCAGCAAACTTTCTAATTTAGAACCGGCAAAACAAGGGAAAAAGGAAGTTAACCTTCTTTTGTCTTATCATCGTTCTTTTCATTCTATTTGAAGACTTTTGAATTTCTATATTTCTAACCTTTTTCGGGCTACTGCCAATATATTTTTTTGTTTCATACTTGTTTTTTTTTAGTAGTATTCAAATGAATTCAAATTGAAAAGGAGCTGCTCAATGATGCTCGAACATGTCCTTGTTTTGAGTGCTTTTTTATTTTCTATTGGTATCTGTGGATTGATCACCAGTCGGAATATGGTTAGGGCCTTTATGTGTCTTGAACTTATGCTGAATGCCGTTAATATGAATTTCGTAACATTTTCTGATTTTTTTGATAGTCGCCAATTAAAGGGGGCCATTTTTTCCATTTTTGTTATAGCCATTGGAGCCGCTGAAGCAGCTATTGGACCGGCCATTCTTTCGTCAATTTATCATAACAAAAAATCAACTCGTATTAATCAATCGAATTTATTGAAAAAGTAGTATTAATCATACAAATTATTATTATTCATCAATTTGCATTGGCATATAATATATGATATGGAACCTAGACCCTATTTGCGAAAACGGCGTAAGTCAAAGTATCTTTGCCCTTTTTTATTTATTATTCTTTTTTTTTAGAGCCAATTCAAAGTCAAAGGCTAGGTTGAAAAATTCTACTAAATCATTGATTCGTCTGGTGTCTCAATATATGAGTTATTATCAAATAAATTAACTAGATTGAAAATTTCTGTTATGATGTTTCAAAATTTGGAGACCCCATGTCACACTCAGTAAAGATTTATGATACATGTATCGGATGTACTCAATGTGTCAGGGCCTGTCCCACAGACGTGTTAGAAATGATACCTTGGGACGGATGTAAAGCTAAGCAAATTGCTTCCGCTCCAAGAACAGAGGACTGTGTCGGTTGTAAGAGATGTGAATCCGCCTGTCCAACGGATTTCTTAAGCGTTCGAGTTTATTTATGGCATGAAACAACTCGAAGCATGGGTCTAGCTTATTAAATTAATACGTTTAAGACGTTTAAAAGAATCCCAGTTGAATTAAATTCATTTTTTTTTTACCGAAAAAACCCGTACTCGAAAAAGAAAACAGAATATATTCTATTTTTGAGCATGGGTTTTGTGGTCCAAGTCCAAGCGTATCTTGTCTTTACCACGAATGATTTTCCTTGGTTAACAATAATTGTTATTTTTCCAATATCCGCGGGTTCCCTCATTTTCTTTCTCCCTCATAGAGGAAACAAGGTAACTAGATGGTATACTTTGTGCATATGTTCACTAGAACTCCTTCTAATGGCCTATGCATTCTATTACCATTTCCAACTGGACGATCCATTAATCCAACTCGTGGAGGCTTATAAATGGATCCATTTTTTTCAATTTGACTGGAGATTGGGAGTAGATGGACTTTCTCTTGGACCTGTTTTACTTACAGGATTTATCACCACTTTGGCTACTTTAGCGGCTTGGCCGGTTACTCGAACCCCCCGATTATTCTATTTCTTGATGTTAGCAATGTACAGTGGTCAAATAGGATCATTTTCTTCTAGGGATCTTTTGCTCTTTTTCATCATGTGGGAGTTAGAATTGATTCCTGTTTATTTACTTCTATCCCTGTGGGGGGGGAAGAACCGCCTGTATTCAGCTACAAAATTTCTTTTGTACACTGCGGGAAGCTCCCTCTTTCTATTAATAGGGGTTCTAGGTATCGGATTATTTGGTTCCAACGAGCCAACATTCAATTTTGAAATATCAGCTCATCAATCCTATCCTGCGGCACTCGAAATCATATTCTATATTGGCTTTCTTATTGCTTTTGCTGTCAAATCGCCGATTATACCCTTACATACATGGTTACCAGACACTCACGGAGAGGCACATTACAGCACTTGCATGCTCCTAGCTGGAATCTTATTAAAAATGGGAGCTTATGGATTGGTTCGGATTAATATGGAATTCTTGCCCCATGCCCATTCTATGCTTTCCCCTTACTTGATTACAGTAGGTGCAATCCAAATAGTCTACGCAGCTTCAACATCTCTTGGTCAGCGTAATTTAAAAAAAAGAATAGCCTATTCCTCCGTATCCCATATGGGTTTCATAATTATAGGAATTTTCTCTATAACAGATACGGGGCTTAACGGAGCCATTTTACAAATAATCTCTCATGGATTTATTGGTGCTGCTCTTTTTTTCTTAGCAGGGACGAGTTATGATAGAATACGTCTTGTTTCTTTTGACAAAATGGGCGGAATGGCTATCGCCATTCCAAAAGTATTTACGATGTTCAGTATTTTATCAATGGCTTCCCTTGCATTACCGGGCATGAGCGGGTTTGTTGCAGAATTGATAGTATTTTTTGGAATAATAACCAGCCCTAAATTGCTCTTAATGCCAAGAATACTAATTACTTTTGGAATGGCAGTTGGAATGATATTAACTCCAATTTATTCATTATCTATGTTACGCCAGATGTTCTATGGCTACAGACTTTTGAATGTCCCAACCCCCCCTTTTTTTGATTCTGGACCGCGAGAATTGTTTGTTTCGATTTCTATCCTTCTACCCGTAATAGGGGTTGGTATTTATCCCGATTTTATTCTCTCATTATCGGTTGACAGGGTTGAGTTTATTCTCTCTCGTTTTTTTATAGAGAGCTTTTCGAAATAAAACAAAAAAAGGGGCCTTATGGAAACGTAAAATTTTCGCTAGAGACTAAGAAAAAGGAGGTTCTTTGTCTTAGGTTTAAGTCAAAAAAAACGAGTCCAAATTTTTATTTGTAATCTGAAATCTTTTGCCCTTGGGAAAACCCTTTGAATCAAGTTGTGCGTAGTGATTCAAACGGCTCCCAATGGCTTCTGCGTAATTTTCTTTTTATTCTATTTTTTTCATGTACGCTCAACACGCTGACAAGTTATCTTTCAATTTCTCATAGACTTTCTTTAATTTAATTTGAATTTTACGATATTTCAAATGAACCATAACTATGTAACCCTATTCTTAATAGATTGATTCCAAAGTAGCATACCCAAATTATAAAAAAGCCTATAGAAGCTACAATTGCCGAATTTATGCCTTCCACGTTTTTCTTTGTTCGACTGTGTAAAAAAATAGCAAATACTATCCAAGTAATAAATGCCCAAGTTTCCTTTGGGTCCCAACTCCAATAGGAACCCCACGCCTCATTAGCCCAGACCGCTCCTGAAAGAATCCCTATGGTTAAAAAGAGAAATCCTAGACTAATAATACGATAACTCCAATAATCTAATTGGTGAACCAATTGAGACCTATAATAATTTACAGAAGAAGTAAGAGAAGTATTTATCTTTTTTTCATTCAGGTATTGAGTATTCCAAAATGGTACATTTAAGAACTTATTTCTTTTACCAAAGATCCTTTTCCTTTTTCGAAATGTAATAATTAGAAGAGCTATTGATAATAATGATCCACACAAAAGAGCTGCGTAGCTCAATAGCATCATACTTACGTGCATCATTAACCACTGGGATTGGAGAGCGGGCACTAATCTTTTGGATTGATGCATTTCAGCTACAAGCCCTGAAGTCGCAAAGCCTTGGGTAAAAAGGGCACTTGGGTAGCTTATTGCAATTAAATCAAAATCCTTTTTATTGTTTTTAAAATATGGAAGCATGTTAATAATGGATAAATTCCATGAAAGAAAAATTAACGAATCGTATAAATCACTTAATGGAAAATCTCCTGAATAAGCCCAACGAGTCGTTAATAGTCCTGTTATACAGAAAAAAGAAACTAGCATGCCCTTTTCTGAGGAATAATAGAGTCCTACGATTTCATCGACTACTAAGTTTAAAAAATGCATTGTAATTACAATTGAAACGACCGAAAAAGATATATGGTTCAATATGTGCTCTAAAGTAAGAAATATCATACAAATACTAAAAATGAAGTCAGGGTTCCTCCAATAGAAATATAAGAAACAGAAATAGGAAGTTTTATTTCTTATTTCATTTTTATTTTAATAGAAATTCTTAAAATAGATTGTAGGCCTTATATCACTTTCTTGTAAAAAATCTTATGCCGCTACTCGGACTCGAACCGAGATGCTTTAGCACTGCTTCCTAAGAGCAGCGTGTCTACCGATTTCACCATAGCGGCTTGCTACAAATTATCAAAATCTATACAAGAAGGATAGCTTGTTTTTAGTAAACTATCTAGAAAATGAAAATCTAAAAAAGGGAAAGGAATCCCTCTATAGGATAAGAAAACGGAAGAGTAACGACAGCAAGTGCTTTAGTTCCTTGTAAAAAATTATGAACTCTTTTTCTTTTGATTTGAAATCAGACTAATAATAATCAAGAAGTCGTTTACATTGTGTATCAGACATCCG